TCAGGTCCACTTACTTTTTCTTTATTTAGAATTTGATAGTGGGTGTTATAAGAACATTGGAGAAATAAGAACACCTTGGTTTGTCGATTAATAATAGGAATTGTATATATAGAGTATTATAGAATATTTCTGTTATGTCCCAGGACAAAAAATTTGTGAATAATGAGACATGAGGAGGACTACTATGTCACTACAGGTGGACTACTCCTAATACGTGCAATTAATCATTTTGCTAATCAATAAATGTTCAACTTCCTAACTTAACTATAAGTCAGAATAATCAGAATTCGTTATAATGGTGGTTATCCTTTTATTTTTAGAAAAAATAATAGAGATATTTTCCGCTGAAAAACGAAGGCTAAAACTTGAGTTTAGTGGAAAAAAAGCCCTTTATCGGATTTGAACCGATGACTTACGCCTTACCATGGCGTTACTCTACCGCTGAGTTAAAAGGGCCGTTTTATTCAATTCATGAATTAGCCGTTTTTTTTCCATTATGGGTCTACTGCATATATGTATATACGTACTATATGTACATAATATATACGTATATGCATAGGAGTTCATTCAGGAACAATAAATTGGATTTACTCCAAAAGTAGATAAGATTATTATTTTGAATAAAAAAAAAAAATAAAAAAAAATCATAACATAAAAGTAGGAAAGATTTTTTGGATCTAGTCATACCATTAGACTATATTGACAATTCCAAAAAACTGCTCATACTATCATCATAGTATGATGATGGTCGGGCGTATATGCCCCTATCGTCTAGTGGTTCAGGACATCTCTCTTTCAAGGAGGCAGCGGGGATTCGACTTCCCCTGGGGGTAGGGTACTATGAAAGGAGGTTGATCATAGATTATCAATAAGCCTAGAATGAATTCTTCCTGGGTCGATGCCCGAGTGGTTAATGGGGACGGACTGTAAATTCGTTGGCAATATGTCTACGCTGGTTCAAATCCAGCTCGGCCCAATAATTCACCGCTCCATGAATATGATATAACCAATTTGTCTTCCATAAACGGAAATGCCTAATCCGTAGAAATAAAGAGAAAGGATCAATTTTTTTTTCTCTATCCCTATTTTTCTCTTTCTGATCTTTCTAAGGATCTAATTCATGATACTTTACTTAATTAAGTAAAGTATCATGAAAAGCAAACAAAAAAGTTTAGTTCTTTTTTCTCATTGAAAGATTGATTATCCACTTTTGGCCGTAAAATAATTATTGGTTACTAGTAATCCGTGTCACTCTCGCTATAGCACATATTATATGTGGATATGATATCAGTATATCATTCCTGTCTTTCTTACAATACGACGACTAGGACTAGAATGTTCTTATGATTACATTAAGAATATGTAACATTAAGAATATGTATGCCATACACCTCGCTGGGATTGTAGTTCAATTGGTCAGAGCACCGCCCTGTCAAGGCGGAAGCTGCGGGTTCGAGCCCCGTCAGTCCCGAACTAGGATCCGGTGAATTTATCAATTCATCTCTCTCTTTTCACGGAAAAGGGGGACAGGAAGCAAGATCTAATCCCCAGTGGGGATCCTTATTTCTTTTGTTTTTTATTTCGCATTTATCGTCACACAAATATGGATATGGGAATTTCAAATCTTTCCACTACTCCCGATTGATAAAGGAGAGACATATCATATGTACATTAGTACAATCGGTGATATTACTATATTCAGTATTTTAAGAGATACCATCCTCGTCTTACTTTCTTTTTCGATTGTTCTTGATCAATGAAATGGAGTAGAGTGATCCTATTTTACCGGGAGTACATACAAAAATGGTATTCGTTTATTGTACGATGGACAATGAACTTAACATAATTACCTCGACAGAGTACTTTTCAGGTTAAACCACACCTTTTCTAGTTCTGACTTTGTTTGTGTATCCTCAATGACTAATTGTAAACAATCTATCTCATTCTCATTCAAATTGCAGGCATCGTTTTTGATGTATGCATTCCAGTACAAATAAATACAAGAAAGAGTATACTAATAAAATAAAAGAAAAGACCGAGCAAGGACCCTTTTCAGTAAATTTGTTGGAATATTTGATCTTTTTTATTTAATCCCTTTTTTTCCATCTCACCTCGTTTGGGTCTGTGTATGACCCATAGAATACCGGTCATATAATACCTCATAATTGTAAGTATAATACACAGGAAGGAGAGTTGTATAAGATAAGGAAGACAGTAGGTTATAGAAAAGAAAAAGTGGAAGAGGATGAAAAATCCAATGGGATTCCTGATCCAATAAAAAATCCCATTTCGTAATTAGTATGGATAAAGGATCTTCCCATGTTATACTATTCAATTCTCGACGATGAATCGATTTGATAGATCAGATATTGTTATTCATAATATTGATCCTATTCAGTATCATCAGGATCAATTCATCCCAATGAATTTACAGGAGTTAAATTTCTCATCTCTATGGGATTACATCCCGAGTTATTGCGAAGAAAAAAAAGTAAATAATGAAATTATGGAAGTCAATATTCTCGCATTTATTGCTACTGCACTGTTCATTCTAGTTCCTACTGCTTTTTTACTTATTATCTACGTAAAAACAGTCAGTCAAAATGATTAATTTGAATCTGAATTATTAGTTCTTATCAATCCTTTTTTCAATGATTGAAGAAATGAAAGAAAGGGATTAAAAGAAAATTCCAAGTCTTAAATGAAATGATCCGGTTGGAATCATAAAATGTGGTAGAAAGGACTATATATAGTCCTTTCTACCACATTTTAGAGTATTTTATATTATCTAATATTGTATACAATGATATTATCATATAAAGTTGTATTGTATACAGATATAGACTTTATCTAAATGGAGGGTTTATATAGATCAATTTACAATATGTATGTATGTATATGATGTATTAGATGTACATCTAATCTAAATAGTAGACTAGTACATCGAAATAGCAGTCTAATTCTATTTTTTTTTTCGCTACATCCACTCGATTTCGATCAACCCAAAATAATCGAAGGCCAATTCTTCTAATTCCTAGGTTTCTTATAATTTTATATATAGGTTCCGGTATCCATCAAAAGAATCAATAGAGGAAGAATAGTATAGGAATATACTATAGCAAAAGAAAACAAAACCAAGGAATTTTTTTGATTTCCCATCCCAAGAAGTCATTGATTGAGCCATTAACAGATCATTTACGAAGTTCTATGGTAACTTCTTCAGATTTTGAAAGGAATTAGTAAAGGGGACTCGGACCATTTTTCATGCTTAAACATGACATGAGATGAGTCAAAAAAGCATAAAAAAATCTCTAGGAGTCTAAAATGTTAAATGTATGATATGTGGTGGATCACTCAGCGGAAGAAAGATTTAATTTTATTATGTGTAGAACCTCTTTGGACAACCACTAGTCACTTCCAGTATAAAGTAAGTATCGTCGTAATCTAATAGCAGAACGATTTGTTCTTAGAACAGTGAAAGTAAAGAAAGAGAGAAACAAATAAAGAAAAAACTAGGGATTGGTTTTTTCTCATTGTAATATCCATAATTCTGGTAAGAACAGGTTTATCCAAACAGAATATTTAGGAGGAATTCGGTTGGAAAAAATTTCCTATCATGCGTAGATTTGAGTTTTGAAATACAACTAAACTATAGTAATCATTCGTTGTTTGATCGAATGGTTATTATTCATTATTGCCTTTCCAGTATAATTTTGAAAGAAGGACAAGCTTTTTAAAAATAAAGCTTCGAAAAACGATCAATGCAAAACGATCAATTAAACAATTGATACAATTCGATTACTCAATCGATTACTCAATCGATTACTCAATCAATTATTAATATACCTAGAGTCCACTCCTTCCCCATACTACGAGTGAAAGGGAAAATGTAAAGACTACCATTAAAGCAGCCCAAGCGAGACTTACTATATCCATGTGAATTATATCTCCTATTTCTATGAAGGAATTATTCCATTATTGATCAATAATCATAGTAGAATCGATGGCGCAGAGTCAAAATAGGATTCTGACTTAAGGCTATTGATGAACCAATTCAATGAATCCACTCGTAACAGATTCTTTATAGGATTTCTGGTAGAATTGGGAAATATTAAGTAAAAATATGATACACACACCTTTTCCTTGCAAATTGCAAAGGAATGCTCCTAATGGAACATGTGAGAATAGTAAGACCTATTGTTTGTTTTGTTACCTTTCTTTCATAAGCAAAAATAAAAAAAAAATATACCATCAAGATAGATAACTATCTATTGGATACCTACATTTCCTATTTGATCTAAGTCTTACTGTCTTTCTTTCTGTGAAAGAATGGGGAGACATCACTACCATTATTACATACATTTTTTTTGTAATCCCCTTACACGACCAAAGAAATCTTTTTTTTTTTACTTTGACTTTTACTCTGTTATTCTATAAGATAAGAGCCGACCAACCATCCTGATTGAATGTTTGGGTACTCGGAGTCTCTCGTAAGTATGGATACAAAGTATCTTCAGTCCTTTCCACAGCTCCTAAATTGATTTCCCATCAGCCTATCCAATCTAATTCCAGACAGAGTCAGTAGACCTTACGTTAGTGTAGGTAGTGTAAGATAATTAGGAAGTCTTGATAGTCTTTCGTATAATCTTTTCTTCAATCCTAGGAGCAAAAATGGAATGTCCTTTAGGAACCTTTGGATACCAAGATTTCTGACCTCTTACTTTCGTAGTTCTGGAATTAATTTCGTAGTTCTGGAATTAATAAGTAAGCCTTACCTCATCCCTATTGGTATATCTGTTTGGGCCGCTACCCAGAACCCAAACAGATCCAGATTTTGAGAAAACAACTTACAGTCTTTTATAGAACTATGTATTCTATAAATCAAGTATCGACAAGCCCCGTCCTTTGCCTTTGCTTATGCAGGGCAAGAATTTGTCGAGTTCTATTCTATCAGTAGAATAAGAAATTCTAAGTATTTTGTTGATCAGGCGACACCCAGA